CAGGAGAAATACGGTCGGGAGGCGCTAATTCGAATCCCTCAGGCAAAATAAGAACAGCACCCACATTCAACCCTCCCTTTTTCCCATTAGCAAGAACTTGTTTCAGCTGCATATCATAAGGGATTCGCAGAACTGCTTCAAATACAGTATTGGGAAGCACAGCTTGGGGAACTTCAATATCCACGGGCTTATTAGCTAAATGGCAGTTGGCACATACAATTCGTCCAGTTGCTTCCCGCGGGTTTTCATAACCCTGCTGCGCAAAAATAGGATATGCATTTGAAGTAGATGTCCGAGTTATTACGTATATCATGATCGATACAGAAATCGATCGAATCATCTGTTCCTTTAACCAAGAAAAAGTATTTCTATTTTCCATGTCCAATCGTGGATCCCGGAATTTCTACAATAAATTAGATAGGTAGCTAAGTTAATCTAGTTCCCTATACACGAGTCTGTTGTCATTCTACTGCAACAGTTGTACTGGAATGAGAATACCTTGAGCAGGTAGAAGTAGAAATAGAAAGAATTTTGCTAAAAAGAAAAAGGACTTTCTTTCTAAAAGAAGAAAAATGCTAATTTTATTAATATTAGGAAAGCCAATTCAATTATGCTTCACTAATTGAATGATAAATGACTACAAGCGAAGGAGATAGACGGTTTAAACAAAAAAAGACCCAAAATTTCAAACACGTGTCTAGAATCACAGGAAAACTACAAACAAAAATAGTGAAAATTAGCTCGTTAGGAGCCCACCCAAGATCGTTGTAGACCCAACGAATTAGTAGTTCCCAACCGCGGGTGGAGTGAAATCCAACAAAAAAATCTGTAACTAAAAGAATAAAAAAAGCTTTTATTGAGTCATTTAAGTTATAGAAGAATTCCTGAACCCAAGAATTCAAAATGACAAGTTCCTCTTTACCCAGAAAAAAAGAACCACTTAGAATAGCCAAACAGATTATATTTGTTGAGAAATGCAAAATGATATGGAGATGGTCCTCATTATCTATTTTGGCCAATTGTATTATTTCCTTGTGTATTCCTATGGGAGGTTTTTGTACATGTGTCTTCGGTTTCTCTTTTATCATTTCGTCCAAGAGAAAAAGCTCCTCTAATTCTATGAATCCTTCTAGAATCCTTTTCTCTTGAATATCCGTTAAGAGAGTTTCAGGTTGCCTGGTATTCCACCAATGCTTAATCCAAAGTTCCAGGCATTTGTTAAAAGAGAAAGAGACTCCCCAGGGCAAAAGTACGATAAATACAAGATATAGGAAAGAAGGCAATGCTTTCTTTTTTTTCATTTTTTTTTTGATCTGTAAATTGAGTTGTTAATAAATCCGCTTCATTCGCCGACTCTATATGATATTTCTTTTTTTTTTTTTTTTTTGAAGCAAAAATTCTATAACAAGGTTTGAGACCTTGTGTTTGTATCTATTTCTCTTTTTGTATACTAATGGAATTTCATTGTATTGGGTTCTTTCTTAGATCTAAATGGAGTGGAATAGAGAAATAGAATAAAAAAAAGACCTTTCATATGAAAAGGGAAGAATATTAGACCATATATCTCACTTGGATAAAAAAAATAGAAGCAATTTTCTCTTATCTTCGGTTGTTCCTTCCCTTAGATAAATACTCGAACCTTACAATTGGTACTCAAAATACTTCAATTGGTACGCGCAAGAAATAGGCCAATTCGGCAGCTTTTTGTTCAATTTCTCGTGGAGTAAAAAACTTCTCATCAGTACGAGTCAAGGGAATGACCCCCTGGCCACGTATTTCCATATAAAGGATACGACGAGGATAAAGACCCTCTTTAACCTGAATTCTAATTGATTGGATATCCCGCACAAGGAATCGAAGGAAGATGCGACGTTTTATTCCAGGGAATCCCCAACGAAAAATGCACACTATTCCCTCTTTTCTATCAAATCGGTCATAACCACTGCCTACATTCCACAAAATGGTGCACCACAAATAGGAGCTAATGAATAGACCCGCGATTCCGTAGAAAGACATCACGATCCCCTGTGGAAAAAAAAGAATTTGTTGAGATGGAAGTACGGATATCATATTCTTACCAAGATAACTGGAAGCCCCAACCGCTAAGAATCCTAATGAACCTAGAAAAAGAATACAGGCCCAGAAAAAATTACCTCTTTTTCGAGAACCTTTTAGAAGTTCTATCCATATGTGTTCTGATCGCCAATTCATATTAGATATACTAAATCCAGCAGCGGTTAATTGAAATTGAGAGAATAAGCTAAATGATTTTGACTTTACTTTTTTTGATTCTGAAATCGCCTTCAGCAGCTAGTACTCCTGTGAAATAATTGGTTAGATACATTGACTTTCTATTCAAAAAAAATTCCTGGATCCACTTAAAAAAACTCGCTATACTCAGCTACGCATATGTATGCATTTATGCTCGTAGCCTATATCTGCATCCATAGACGTTTTTCATTTGTGTGTAGAAAGAGCTACATACCCTATCATATTAATATATTACTTACACTAAAAAATATTTGTATTATGATCCTGGAAATACATTGAGCAAATTTGGCCCGTCGGTTCTAGACAATCTTATTTTTCTGCACATAAAGAAATAAAGAAGCCATTGTAATTGCCGGAAATACTAAGCCTACTAAAGGCACGAAAATAGAGGGTAAGTTGAGATCTGTCATAGAATAGGTGTCTCAATTCCAATTTACTATTTCTATCTATTCAAAATATATCTTAAGATTCTTATGATATAATTAAGTATATCTATTATAAGGAATATTGACTATTGTATTTTTGAGTTTTCAAAATAAGGATTTTTTATAGATAAATAATACTAACTAAAGTATTCTAAAAAAGTATTCTATATCTCTAAAAAAATGAATGGAATGGATAATTTGATTTTTCTTTTTCCATTCTCATGGCCTTTCTATCTTTCTAATCGAACTTGAAATTGGATTCAAAAGAAAGCAATTGTGAAAATGAAAGAAATACCTCTTTTAGAATACCCATTAATTTAAAAAGTAGAAGTGGAATAGAATATCCGGTTGAAGGGTAATTCTACCCTTTCCGGGTAGTCGACGGCTATTCACAGCTACTACCTTAACACCAAAGAAGAGTTCGACCCAATGCTTTATTTCTGTCTTAGTGGGTCCCGATTCGACATTATTAGAAGTATATTGATTCTTTCTCAATAAATGAAGAATCTTTTCTGCAAATACTGCGTATTTGATTCCATTATCGTATGATAATACTCTATTTTGATTTGTATTTGTTTATTGTATTATACCTTTCTATATTCTAGATATATAGAATAGAAGAATCCCGATTTGTCAAGTCTCATGATCGTATCAAGATATATTTAAATTTGGCTCGATCTTTTAAAAGATCGAGCCAAATTTAATTGCAATCAATTAGAAGAATAAAGAAGAATTACTGCATTTCGTAAGTCATTTTTTCTCTTTCTATTTCGCTTCTATAAGGTATCTACCGGTTTCCAGTCGAATGTGATCGCTTTCCATACTTCACAAGCTGCGGCTAGTTCAGGACTCCATTTGCAAGCTGCTCGGATAATTTCATTACCTTCACGAGCAAGATCGCGCCCTTCGTTACGAGCTTGTACACAGGCTTCTAAAGCCACCCGATTAGCTGCTGCACCTGGTGCATTCCCCCAAGGATGTCCTAAAGTTCCTCCACCAAATTGTAATACGGAATCGTCTCCAAAGATTTCGGTCAGAGCTGGCATATGCCAAACATGAATACCCCCTGAAGCCACCGGTATAACACCTGGCATGGATACCCAGTCCTGCGTGAAAAAGATACCGCGAGAACGATCTTTTTCAATATAATCATCGCGCAATAAATCAACAAAACCTAAAGTCATTTCGCGTTCCCCTTCTAACTTACCTACTACTGTACCGGAGTGGATATGATCCCCCCCAGACATACGCAATGCTTTAGCTAATACACGGAAATGCATACCATGATTTTTCTGTCTATCAATAACTGCATGCATTGCTCGGTGAATGTGAAGAAGTAGGCCATTGTCGCGGCAATAATGAGCCAAACTAGTATTTGCGGTGAATCCTCCAGTTATGTAGTCATGCATTATAATAGGAACCCCTAATTCCCTCGCAAATACAGCTCTCTTAATCATTTCTTCGCATGTACCTGCAGTCGCATTCAAGTAATGCCCCTTGATTTCGCCGGTTTCGGCTTGTGCTTTATAAATTGCTTCGGCACAAAAGACAAAACGGTCTCTCCAGCGCATAAATGGTTGTGAGTTTACGTTTTCATCATCTTTGGTAAAATCAAGTCCACCGCGTAGACACTCATAACATGCTCTACCGTAATTTTTTGCGGATAATCCCAATTTTGGTTTAATAGTACATCCCAATAAAGGACGACCATACTTGTTCAACTTATCCCTTTCAACTTGGATACCATGAGGCGGACCTTGGAAAGTTTTTGAATAAGCAGGAGGAATTCGTAGATCCTCCAAACGTAGAGCACGTAGGGCTTTGAAACCAAATACGTTACCCACAATGGAAGTAAACATGTTAGTAACAGAACCCTCTTCAAATAGATCTAATGGATAAGCTACATAACAGATATATTGACTGTCTTCCCCAGGAACGGGTTCGATGTGATAGCATCGTCCTTTGTAACGATCAAGACTGGTAAGTCCATCAGTCCAAACAGTTGTCCATGTACCAGTAGAAGATTCCGCAGCTACTGCAGCCCCTGCTTCTTCAGGCGGAACCCCGGGCTGAGGAGTTACTCGGAATGCTGCCAAGATATCAGTATCCTTGGTTTCGTATTCCGGGGTGTAGTAAGTCAATTTATAATCTTTAACACCAGCTTGAAATCCAACACCCGCTTTAGTTTCTGTTTGTGGTGACATAAGTCCCTCCCTACAACTCATGAATTAAGAATTCTCACAACGACAAGGTCTACTCGATATGGACTAAGCGTAAATGAAACCTTTGCAAAAATCTAAAAAAAAAAGATATTCAATTAATATTAACTCATTAAATAAAAAAGCAGTATGCTTAAGTTAATGAATATGTTTCATTCATACATATATAATGCGTACACAGGGTGTACGTTCTATCCTATAGGAATTCTACTCTAGGAATTCGATAGGAATTGAGTTGTTGTTATGGTAAGTTAACATGGTTCATTATTAAACCATAGATTTGATTCACCAAATCCATCATTATTGTATACTCTTTGATAGATATAGCGCAACCCAAACTAATCCCTTAATCCTTATTTTACAATTTTATAAGTTCTTATCTTAATAGGCCCCTTTCTTAATTTTGAATCTAAATACCTAAATACTAAGAAAATTCTCTGTTGACAGCAATCTATGCTTCACAGTAGTATATATTTTGTATATCGAAGTCCTAGACAGGAAAGTAGAAGAGGCAAAGATCCTTGACAAAAGGAAAAATGTCTATGAAAAAAAAAGATTGATTGAACTTTCCACCGGACTCATTCCATGAGTAAACGAGTGAATGGGATTCGCTTAGGCAACGAAATCAAGTGCTAGTCCCCTTTTCTTTTTTATTGAATTAACTAATTAATTTCCTTTTAACTTTTTGATTTTTGGATATTTTTTTTTATTTGATTTGGCATTATTCAACAAGAAAAAAAGAAAAATTTCGACAAATTCCTTTTTTTTATAATTATGTGATAATTATGAGAACCAATTCTACTACTTCGCGTCCTGGGGTTTCCACAATTGAAGAAAAAAATGCAGGGCGTATTGATCAAATTATTGGACCTGTGCTGGATATCACTTTTCCACCGGGCAAGTTGCCTTATATTTATAACGCTTTGATAGTCAAGAGTCGGGACACTGCCGATAAGCAAATTAATGTGACTTGTGAAGTACAACAATTATTGGGGAATAATCGAGTTAGAGCTGTAGCTATGAGTGCTACAGACGGGTTGATGAGAGGAATGGAAGTGATTGACACAGGAGCTCCTCTTAGTGTTCCGGTCGGTGGAGCTACTCTCGGACGAATTTTTAACGTTCTTGGGGAGCCCATTGACAATTTGGGTCCTGTAGATACTAGTGCAACATTCCCTATTCATAGATCCGCGCCTGCCTTTATTGAGTTAGATACGAAATTATCTATCTTTGAAACAGGTATTAAGGTGGTCGATCTTTTAGCGCCTTATCGGCGTGGAGGAAAAATCGGACTATTTGGGGGGGCAGGAGTAGGTAAAACAGTACTCATCATGGAATTAATCAATAACATTGCTAAAGCTCATGGAGGCGTATCCGTATTTGGCGGAGTAGGGGAACGGACTCGTGAAGGAAATGATCTTTATATGGAAATGAAAGAATCTGGAGTAATTAATGAAAAAAATATTGAGGAATCAAAGGTAGCTCTAGTCTATGGACAAATGAATGAACCGCCGGGAGCTCGTATGAGAGTTGGTTTAACTGCCCTAACTATGGCAGAATATTTCCGAGATGTTAATAAGCAAGACGTGCTTTTATTCATCGATAATATCTTTCGTTTTGTTCAAGCAGGATCGGAGGTATCCGCCTTATTAGGGAGAATGCCTTCCGCAGTGGGTTATCAACCTACCCTTAGTACAGAAATGGGTTCTTTACAAGAAAGAATTACTTCTACCAACAAGGGATCAATAACTTCGATCCAAGCTGTTTATGTACCTGCAGACGATTTGACCGACCCTGCTCCTGCCACAACATTTGCACATTTGGACGCTACTACCGTACTTTCCAGAGGGTTAGCTTCCAAGGGTATTTATCCCGCAGTAGATCCTTTAGATTCAACCTCAACTATGTTACAGCCTCGGATCGTTGGCAAGGACCATTATGAAACTGCGCAAAGAGTTAAAGAAACTTTACAGCGTTACAAGGAACTTCAGGACATTATTGCAATTCTTGGGTTGGATGAATTATCGGAGGAGGATCGTTTAACTGTAGCAAGAGCACGAAAAATTGAGCGGTTCTTATCGCAACCGTTCTTTGTGGCAGAAGTTTTTACCGGTTCTCCAGGAAAGTATGTTAGTCTTGCAGAAACAATTAGGGGGTTTCAACTAATCCTTTCCGGAGAATTAGACGGCCTACCCGAACAGGCTTTTTATTTGGTAGGGAACATCGATGAAGCTAGCACGAAAGCTATAAACTTAGAAGAGGAGAACAAATTGAAGAAATGAAATTAAATCTTTATGTACTAACTCCTAAACGAATTATTTGGGATTGTGAAGTAAAAGAAATCATTTTATCTACTAATAGCGGACAAATTGGTGTATTACCAAACCACGCTCCCATTAACACAGCTGTAGATATGGGTCCTTTGAGAATACGCCTTCTCAACGACCAATGGTTAACGGCGGTTCTGTGGAGTGGTTTTGCGAGAATAGTTAATAATGAGATCATCATTTTAGGAAATGATGCGGAACTGGGTAGTGACATTGATCCAGAAGAAGCTCAACAGGCACTTGAAATAGCCGAAGCTAACTTGAGTAGAGCTGAGGGTACGAAAGAATTGGTTGAAGCAAAACTAGCTCTCAAACGGGCTAGGATACGAGTCGAGGCTATCAATTGGATTCCCCCATCCAATTGAAGACAATCCAAAGGTTTTCTTGATACAAAGAAAAAGGAAAGAAGGGTAGAAAAAGTTATTAGATAGCGAAGCGAGGTAAGTCCAATGCTATCTAGTAATTTTTCTACCTACCTACCTACTATTGGATTTGAACCAATGACTCCCGCCGTATGAAAGCAGTACTCTAACCACTGAGTTAAGTAGGCAATTTATCATCACAAAAGAAGCCACATTACTTCGATCGATTATAGATTGAATCTTTTTTATAAGCAATACCGCTCCATTATTGGTATGGTATTCCGTTATTGGTATGGTATTATGGTATATAGTAAATAGATCAAAGGGATATCCTATGGCATTGGCATTACGGAATATTCATCTTGACAAGAAATTATCTATATGTTAAGATATCTCTGACAAGGGCTATAGCTCAGTTCGGTAGAGCAACTCGCTTACACGTGCGCCAATGCTTTTCAAGGGAATTTTTTATGCAATGAACATAATTGACCTTATTGTAAAATCAATGTCTTACTTCATGGATTCGAAAGAATAGGAGAACAGTAGCCTGACAAACAGTCGGTTCAGTCCGATTCGGGTGCCAATTCTGGTGCCTAATCAAATAGAACCCCTATTGATTTGCTAGTTGATAAGGTAAATATCCAGCCCACTCAATGCTAGGCATAACGAGGATAAGGGCCTCCAAAAAACTTCTTTTCGTTCTATGAACTTTAAGGTGTATGAAGTCTCATAGTCAACTCTTGCAGCGGAACGATAGAGACTCCATTTCACTTAGGTTGATTTAATTTAGGCCGGAGGCAAACCTAAGTCAAGGTAATCCTCCTTTGAAACACTTTGGTATTGCTCCTAGATAGATCATAATACAAAATAAATCAATCAGAGCACAGGGAGCCATCTTATTATCTTTCCGTAAAGAAAAACTATGGCGGATTAACTGATCTTTACATCAGTTGATGAAAGAGCCCAATGCAGAAAAATGCATGTTGGGTCTTTGAAACAGTTCGAATCATTTCGATAATAATTCGTTTGATCTGTTTTACCGAGAAGGTCTACGGTTCGAATCCGTATAGCCCTACTAAATATATGTCTTTTTTTAGATTTTAGGATGGATATCCTATGTTTCCTTTAGTATAGTTTTCTTTTCCTTATTAGTACTTGTTTATAGACTCGACGGTCGCTTGCGACCTAGAATAGAGATAAAAGCATTACCATAGGCTCATTTATCGAAAATCATAGAGACAGAAAAAGAAAAAAGAATTTCGATCAAATCAATAGAAGGAAAGATCCCTTATCTGATTTGAATTCCATCCTTCTTCAAATAAAATAGGATATGCCCTAAGTCCTTAGACTTTCCTATAATGACTGCAACGATTTTCTCCATTTTGCGAATTCCTATTTTGTTTGAAGTATATTACTATAATATACATTATGTAAAAATATACATTATCTAAATAGATCTACTTTAAATAGAAAAAATCGAAAGAAAATAAAAAGAAAGAGAAAATAATAAAACAGGATATTATGTTTCATAATTCTGAAATAGAGTTCTTTTTTTTTTTTAGTATTATTCCTCATTAGGCTACATACATTAGTAATCCTATTTTAATTAGGTTCTAATCTAACTAAAGTATTTTCTTTTTTATTTAAAAGTCTCTGACTATCCTTAAATAGAGGATAGAGCAATTCTTTTTTCTAGAGATTCTAGAGAAAACGAGACAAAGTGAAGCAAAAGGACAAAGTGAAGCAAAACCATATCTAAATAGAATGGAAATCCAAAAGAAAGATAGTGGGGATTCCATTGGATGAATCCTTAAGGAAGACATGGCACAAAAGAAACAAAACCTAAAGTAAGCGCTCTTTGAGCAAAAGAAATTCTTGTTTCACCGAGGAAAAGAGAGAAGTTCTGGATAAATTGACAATGCCAACTGAATTGACTAATTTCAGTTCCGCCTATTCCACATTAATGGGAGTACATTTATGTTCCTGCTTCACGAATATGATATTTTTTGGACATTTCTAATAATAGCAAGCCTTATTCCTATTTTGGTATTTTGGATTTCAGGGCTTTTAGCCCCGATTAGTGAAGGACCAGAGAAGCTTTCTAGTTATGAATCGGGTATAGAACCCATGGGGGGTGCTTGGTTACAATTCCGAATACGCTATTACATGTTTGCGCTAGTTTTTGTTGTTTTTGATGTGGAAACGGTCTTTCTCTACCCTTGGGCAATGAGTTTTGACGTATTGGGTGTATCCGTTTTTATCGAAGCTTTCATTTTCGTGCTTATCCTAGTTGTTGGTTTAGTTTATGCATGGCGAAAAGGAGCCTTGGAATGGTCTTAACTGAATATTCAGACAAAAAAAAAAAAGAAGGAAAAGATTCCATTGAGACAGTCATGAGTTTGATTGAATTTCCGCTACTTGACCAAACAAGTTCCAATTCCGTTATTTCAACTACACCAAATGATCTTTCAAATTGGTCAAGACTCTCCAGTTTATGGCCCCTTCTATATGGTACCAGTTGCTGTTTCATTGAATTTGCTGCATTAATAGGCTCACGATTCGACTTTGATCGTTATGGATTGGTACCAAGATCAAGTCCTAGGCAAGCGGACCTAATTTTAACAGCCGGTACGGTAACAATGAAAATGGCTCCCTCTTTAGTGCGATTATATGAGCAAATGCCTGAACCAAAATACGTCATTGCTATGGGAGCCTGTACTATTACAGGGGGAATGTTCAGTACGGATTCCTATAGTACTGTTCGAGGAGTTGATAAGTTAATTCCTGTGGATGTCTACTTGCCGGGTTGCCCACCTAAACCAGAGGCTGTTATAGATGCCCTAACAAAACTTCGTAAAAAGATATCGCGAGAAATTGTTGAGGATCGAACTCTATGTCAAAGTAAAAAGAAAAATCGATGTTTTACTACCAGTCACAAACTTTATGTTCGGCGCAGTACTCATACCGGAACTTACGAGCAGGAATTGCTCTATCAATCACCATCTACTTTAGATATATCTTCTAAAACTTTTTTCAAATCCAAAAGTCCAGTATCTTCCTCCAAATTAGTGAATTAAGAGGGGTTCTTTTGTGCAGAAAAAGAAAGAGCAGTGCAATTTTTCAAACTTGCATTTGAAGAAATATTTATACAAAAATACAAAAAAATAAGGGGGGGGGAGATCAAGACAATGCAGCAGGGGTGGTTATCTAATTGGCTAGTCAAACATGAAGTGGTTCATAGATCTTTGGGCTTCGATCACCGAGGAATAGAGACTTTACAAATAAAAGCAGGGGATTGGGATTCCATTGCTGTCATTTTATATGTATATGGTTACAATTATTTACGTTCCCAATGTGCTTATGACGTAGCACCCGGTGGATCTTTAGCTAGCGTGTATCATCTTACGAGAATACAGTATGGTATAGATAACCCAGAAGAAGTATGCATAAAAGTCTTTACCCAAAAGGATAATCCTAGAATCCCGTCTGTCTTCTGGGTTTGGAGAAGTGCCGATTTTCAAGAACGCGAATCTTATGATATGGTGGGAATTTCTTATGATAATCATCCGCGCCTTAAACGTATCTTAATGCCTGAAAGTTGGATAGGCTGGCCCTTACGTAAGGACTATATAACCCCTAATTTCTATGAAATACAAGATGCTCATTGAATGATAATAAATTCATGCTCACTTATACAACACAACTCCAGATTTTATTCAAGTCACGGAATATTTTGCTATTCTGTTCCTAGACGAAACGAAATACCTATTATATTCTAATTACTTCCTATTATACAAAAGGTCCAGATAGACTGATCAAAAAAGGGCTTCATTTCGATTTTCCAATTTGAAAAAATCACATATTCATTTCGTTCGTATGAACAGAAAAATACAATGATTCAAAGAAGTTCTTACCACGAACTTTGTACCGCGCGCATTATTTAGAACAACTAGGAAAGTAAGTATCAAGAAAAAAAAAAATATTCTTCGGATAAGAAATCCAAAAATGAAGCGAAGCAAAGGTTACCTAATCTCACCTCCTTCTATACTATAAAGAAAAGAACCAGAGATTTTAACCCTTTTTTAAAAAGAAGTGTTTAGAGATTTATCTACTTTATCTACTTAGTGTATACTATTTAGATTATTAATGAATATACCCCAAAGCATCTCGAGGTATTTGTATCAATATCTATTCGGTAGATCCTTTTTTCTGTGCCAGGAACCAGATTTGAACTGGTGACACGAGGATTTTCAGTCCTCTGCTCTACCAACTGAGCTATCCTGACCCTTTCTTGTACATCATCCTAGTAGAATATTTGTATCTATGTCAATTAAAGGGACTAAAAAAATCCATAAAGTATTCCATTCCTAATTTGGAAATGGGGGGGATAGTCCTACGCATTGTGGATGGCTTACTTAATAATACTTTAAAATTTAATTAATAATTGAGATTCTTTGCGGATACTCTAATAAAAAAGAAATCTATTTAATGAATAGCATAAGATTTATTGAGTTCTCTTCGCACTCCTTTGTGAAAGAGTAGAATGAGAAAGCTAACGAATCTTGAACCCGTTGATAAAAGAGAAAAGAGGATAAATACTACGGTTAGGGAATAAAGGAGGGTTTGGGGATAGAGGGACTTGAACCCTCACGACTTATAAAGTCGACGGATTTTCCTTTTACTAGAAATTTCATTGTTGTCAGCATTGACATGTAGAATGGGACTCTCTCTTTATCCTCGTCCGATTAATCCTATTTTTAAAAGATCTCAAAAACAATGAATTGAAGGATTTGATTACTCAATATTCGAGTAGAATGGATTCACAATAATTCTAAAAAAATTCAGAATTTTCTATTTCATAATCATTCCTAATTTCATTCTAAAAAATAAATAAGGAACCTATATTATGGTATGGGTTCTGTGATTAATCGTTTGCTATGTCAGTATCTATACGTGTATATTAGATGTATAAAGCCCTTCTTTCTCAAATTTAGTAATTTAGGGGGAGTTTCACTACCAACACAACGTAATTACACCTCGATTCGTTAGAACAGCTTCCATTGAGTCTCTGCACCTATCCTTTTCCTTTGGGTTCTAGTTTGAGAACCACTTGTTTTTCAAAAAAGGGATTTGGCTCAGGATTGCCCATTTTTCATTCCAGGGTTTCTCTGAATTTGGAAGTTACCACTTAGCAGGTTTCCATACCAAGGCTCAATACAATCAAGTCCGTAGCGTCTACCGATTTCGCCATATCCCCATTGTCCTTTTTTTTCTTTTTCTTTGAAACCAGGATTCCTTGTGTAATTTCCTACATCTCTTAGTTTTTTTTTTGAATTTATTCGACGTAGTCTAGCAGATCGTCTCTATTCAAGAGACCCCGGTTATTGCAATTCAGAATTGCATTGATTCTACCGTTGATATATTTGCAATTCAATCGGAATTAATATATTCAAAAGTTTTTCTCTCCCCCACCCCCTTCTTTCCTTTTTTATAATATTCAAAATCATAGTATAACGCTTGATATGCTTAACTAAACGATATTCTTAAATAGGATATCGTTTAGTTAAGCATATCAAGCTAACTTTATCTTTATGAAATTCTAGTATTTTTTTTCTTTTTTTTTCTTAAGTAGAATTTCAAATTTCGAACTAGTTAATAACTAAGATTAATAATTAAGATCTGCCATTTTACGGATTTCCTATGTATAATTCTATTTGTTACACTATTTCTGTTATGTAAGCCCACTTAGCTCAGAGGTTAGAGCATCGCATTTGTAATGCGAGGGTCATCGGTTCAAATCCGATAGTCGGCTTTTTTCTCTATTGATGTTCCATGAACAAGAATCTCTTTTTTTCTCCGGATTAAATGGAGAATCCAGAGTCCATTACGTTGTTCTACCTTACAATTTTGCTAGATACAAAACATTAAAATAAATAATATATATATATAAAATCCAGATGTTGATGAAATTCCATTTTTTGTGGTACTATTTTTTGTGGTACTTTAGTAGATTTTACTCTGTTTATCCTTTAGTTTAATTCAGTTTTAATTTCGATGTATTCCGTAATGTAAATACAATGGAATTTATTGTGTAAAATGTAATTTCAATAAAAAAAGGAGTCTTCATGTCCCGTTATCGAGGACCTCGTTTAAAAAAAATACGCCGTCTGGGAGCTTTACCAGGACTCACTAGAAAAACGCCTAAATCCGGAAGTAATCTGAAAAAGAAATTCCATTCTGGGAAAAAAGAGCAATATCGTATTCGTCTTCAAGAAAAACAGAAATTGCGTTTTCATTATGGTCTGACAGAACGACAATTACTTAGATATGTACATATCGCTGGAAAAGCAAAAAAGTCAACAGGTCAAGTTTTACTACAATTACTTGAAATGCGTTTGGATAATATTGTTTTTCGATTGGGTATGGCTTCAACCATTCCCGGAGCCCGGCAATTAGTTAATCATAGACATATTTTAGTTAATGGTCGTATAGTTGATATACCAAGTTTTCGTTGCAAACCCCGAGATATTATTACTACGAAGGATAATCAAAGATCAAAACGTCTGGTTCAAAATTCTATTGCTTCATCTGATCCGGGCAAATTGCCAAAGCATTTGACGGTTGATACATTGCAATATAAAGGACTAGTACAAAAAATCCTAGATAGAAAGTGGGTCGGTCTGAAAATAAATGAGTTGTTAGTTGTAGAATATTACTCTCGTCAGACTTGAGCTTAACGCAAAAGGAAAGGTTCATAGAATTTTTTTTTCCCCTTCCCCTTCTCCTTTCCCCGAACTAAATCGACCTAAGGCTATTAATTCGTATTTTCCCATTCACCTAGCAGAAATAGATTAACCTTAGGATCTTTTTTGTTATATTTTACATACCAAAGTAATTTGCTTTAGAGAATTCTATTAAATAAAGGTAAGGTATTATTGCTCAAATAAATTGTTATTTGATTTCATACATTGTGATTGGTAACGTTGATGAATTAAGAGAAACGGAAAGAGAGGGATTCGAACCCTCGGTAAACAAAAGTCTACATAGCAGTTCCAATGCTACGCCTTGAACCGCTCGGCCATCTCTCCTACATAATCTTATTATGGAAAATAAACTGGGTGAATAGCAAGTTTTCATATTCCTGCAGTACAGGTATAGCCACAACCGTTCGGGGATTCCGTGACTCTATTGGAAAAATTCTTTTTTTTATCTAAGTGTAAGGATCCCTTTTTACTAGAAATTCCGCTCCCTCAAAAGTTTTTCTTTGGGGAAAACCCAAATAAAAAGAGAATAGAAGAATCCTTATTATTCCTTAAGAAAATAAAGGAACCAAGGAACCCTAGAATTCTATTTGCATAAGGTATGTTACGCCATACAATCTAAATAAAAAAGGGTATGGCATAATTAATGACTTTGAAAGCGCAAAATAGCTGATGACAGAAGTTGTTGTTGAGAAATAGGAAAGTGGAATGAAATCTAATCTTAGTCAAATATTTCATATCTCTTCTTGTCCAAACAGAAGGAAAAGGGGACAATTTGAGCTAAGCGGAAAATCCACACCTCTCTTATCCACTTAGAGCATATGGAGCGATTTATAAGTTTTTATGTTATTTTGTGTTAGAATGAAAAGAATTCTATATAGAATGGATTGGGAATTATGCCTAGATCCCGTATAAATGGAAATTTCATCGATAAGACCTCCTCGATTGTAGCCAATATTTTATTGCAAATAATTCCGACAACCTCGGGGGAAAAAAGGGCATTTACTTATTATAGAGATGGTGCGATTTGACTCTTTTTTTTTTTGTTTTTTTTAGCTCTCAGTCTTACGAGAAAGAGAGGGGGTTCGCATAGAGAAAACAAAATTAGTAAAGGAAACCCACGCTTGGGGAAGGTGAGGTGAACTACCAATTCCTTCTGTCGTGTATCCTCGATTGATGTGGCCTTAGATGCTTCAATTGTAGATTTGAGTATTGAGCGAAAGGTTACACCTACAGGATAGGTTCTGTATTACAGGCTAATCCTACTCTACTAGGACCAATAGGCAGCATAGGGGAGAAAAGCACTACACCTCAAAATAGGAATCAACAAGAGAAAAACTTTGTTAGAAATTAACCCTTTCCTGATCGGTATCAGGATTGGGAAGAATGGTTGGGATAGCAAACAACCATCAGGTTTGTACGTTGGATACCCTTATAACCATCAAAGGTCGTTGAAGTGGCTAATTCCTCTAAATAGGAGGCGTTGAGAACAAAGAAATTCCTGGAGCTATCGTTTTCCTCTAGCATTAATAGAATTCATTGGTGTTAAGAAAAACCTCTTAGGGGAAGGTTGGCTAGAGATTTCTTGGAAAAATACCAGCCCCTTTCGGTCCATAATGAGATGGGACTAATTCTATTTTGATTCTATAGATTTTTTGCTTAGTACTATGTACAGAAGGGAGGAGCCGTATGAGATGAAAACCTCATGTACGGTTTTGGAACGGAGATTTTTTGAATAGAATGAACGACCGTAACGGATGTTGGCTCAATCCGAAGGAAATTATGCGGAAGCTTTGCAGAATTATTATGAAGCTACGCGACTAGAAATTGATCCCTATGATCGAAGTTATATACTATATAACATCGGGCTTATACACACAAGCAATGGAGAGCATACAAAGGCTTTGGAATATTATTTCCGGGCGCTAGAACGAAACCCCTTCTTACCGCAAGCTTTTAATAATATGGCCGTGATCTGTCATTACGTGCGACTATCTCCACTATAGAAAGAAAGAAGAAAAAAAGATGAAATTTTCTAGTATTTACTAGAAAAAGGGCTTTCTACATAGGGATCGTCAAAACAATGATTTTGCCCTATCAGCTGTAGGAAGGAAGAACGCTTCACGAGAATCAAAATAAGAAGAAAGTCGAGCCTATACTACTACTCTATGGATAAAGTCTCAAATTGATAGAGAAAGCACCGTAAAGATCAATTAGTGAGCGACTGGGTCGATACAACTAAAAAAACTGCTTAATTATACCATGATATGGGGCAAAATTTAGGAATCTGCTTATGTAATAGAGCCGATCCACTAAAGGATTAAGCAGCGGTGTAGTATCAGATCCCAAAGATAGTAAGTTCTTTTTTCTTTCTTATGGGAAAAAGTCTTTTTCAAGGATTCTATAGAAATTTCATATATGAAAGACACGAAACCGAGATAGTTACCTTTCAGAAAATTCGAACGAAGAATATAGGTCTATCTATGCTTCATTCTTCTGAAGGTGGGAGAAAAGATCAAACTGATTATTGATCCAAATTAGGGTTTGAAACTTAGGTAATTAACTTCTTCTGCTTAACCCAAGAAGAAATTGGATCGATTTTTGAGAAATCGAATTCAGTTAAGATAGGGGAAATTAAGATAGTAATTTCTGAGCCGTATGAGGTAGGAAACTCTCAAGTACGGTTCTAGGGGAAGGAACTGCCTATTCCGACCGGGGAGAACAGGCCATTCTACAGGGCGATTCGGAAATTGCGGAAGCTTGGTTTGATCAAGCTGCTGAGTATTGGAAACAAGCTATAGCGCTTACTCCAGGAAATTATATTGAAGCACAGAACTGGTTGAAGATTACGAAGCGCTTTGAATTTGAATAAGACTACTCTTCATTTTCATAAAATGGGCGGTTTGGTTGTTGATCCATTAATCAGTTTGGTTGTTGATCCATTAAGTTGATCCATTAATCAAATAATTTCGGTAGGAAGATCGAATCAAGAATTTCATTATATCCCTTTCTTCTACCTTCGATTTTATATCATTTCGATTTTATATCATATTTCATAAGGATAAACAATAGGGATAGGCTATAGAACAGAGGTAATAAAGTAAATAAAAGGGGGTCATATAAATATTCCTACCTAAAGGACGATTTTTTTAATAATTCTAATGAGTTTCTTGGAATTTGGAATCGAATAAAAATATTTATATTATGCTCACTCAAGGAAAGTAGATGTGGGGCTTATACCCTAAAAAAAAAATACACAGCTTCTTAAATTAAAACGTAAAAAAAAATCTTTTTTTGTTACGTCGGGAAATAATTTTCTAGGATAAGCAATGTCCGTTAGGCACCTAATCCTTATGTCATAATAGATCCGAACACTTGCCTCGGATTGACTTCAATATATAATTGCTCCAGTGAATAACTAAAAAAAATAGAAGGGCGGTAGATAGTAAAGAAAAGGACTAATCATAATATCTATCCTTCAAAGATTCACTAAAAAGACAGTTGGCGGGTCTCTTTGTATGTCTTGTCCGGAAAGAGGAGGACTTAATGATTATTCGTTCGCCGGAACCAGAAGTTAAAATTGTTGTGGATAGGGATCCTGTAAAAACATCTTTTGAGGAATGGGCCAGACCCGGGCATTTCTCAAGAACAATAGCTAAGGGCCCCGATACTACCACTTGGATCTGGAACCTACATGCTGATGCTCACGATTTCGATAGTCATACCGGTGATTTGGAAGAGATCTCTCGAAAAATCTTTAGTGCTCATTTCGGTCAACTCTCCATTATCTTTCTTTGGTTGAGTGGCATGTACTTCCACGGTGCCCGTTTTTCCAATTATGAAGCATGGCTAAGCGATCCTACTCACATTGGACCCAGTGCTCAGGTAGTTTGGCCAATAGTAGGGCAAGAAATTTTGAATGGTGATGTAGGCGGGGGTTTTCGAGGAATCCAAATAACCTCCGGTTTTTTTCAGATTTGGCGAGCATCTGGAATAACTAGTGAGTTACAACTCTATTGTACCGCAATCGGTGCATTGATTTTTGCATCGTTAATGCTTTTTGCTGGTTGGTTCCATTATCACAAAGCCGCTCCCAAATTGGCCTGGTTCCAAGATGTAGAATCCATGTTGAATCACCATTTAGCGGGGTTATTAGGACTTGGGTCTCTTTCTTGGGCGGGACACCAAATCCATGTATCTTTACCGATTAACCAATTTCTTGACGCTGGGGTTGATCCTAAAGAGATACCACTTCCTCATGAATTTATCTTGAATCGTGACCTTTTGGCTCAACTTTATCCTAGTTTTGCCGAAGGAGCAACCCCCTTTTTCACCTTGAATTGGTCCAAATACGCAGAATTTCTTACTTTTCGCGGAGGACTAGATCCAATAACCGGTGGCCTATGGTTGAGCGATATTGCGCACCATCATTTAGCTATTGCTATTCTTTTCCTGATCGCTGGTCATATGTATAGGACCAACTGGGGTATTGGTCATGGACTTAAAGATATTTTGGAGGCTCATAAAGGCCCATTTACAGGGCAAGGGCATAAGGGTCTCTATGAAATCCTAACAACGTCATGGCATGCTCAATTATCTCTTAACCTAGCTATGCTAGGCTCTACAACTATTGTTGTAGCTCATCATATGTACTCTATGCCCCCCTACCCATACCTAGCTACTGACTATGGTACACAACTTTCCTTGTTCACACACCACATGTGGATTGGCGGATTTCTAATAGTTGGTGCTGCTGCACATGCAGCCATTTTTATGGTAAGAGACTATGATCCAACTACTCGATACAACGATCTGTTAGATCGCATCCTTAGACACCGCGATGCAATCATATCCCACCTTAACTGGGTATGTATATTTCTAGGTTTTCACAGTTTTGGCTTGTACATTCATAATGATACCATGAGTGCTTTAGGCCGTCCCCAAGATATGTTTTCGGATACCGCCATACAATTACAACCCATCTTTGCTCAATGGGTACAAAATATACATGCTGACGCGCCTGGCGTAACAGCTCCTGGTGCAACAACAAGTACCAGCTTAACGTGGGGAGGTGGCGAGTTAGTAGCTGTAGGCGGCAAAGTCGCTTTGTTACCTATTCCATTAGGAACCGCAGATTTTTTAGTCCATCACATTCACGCATTTACCATCCATGTGACTGTATTAATACTTTTGAAAGGTGTTTTATTTGCTCGTAGTTCCCGTTTGATACCTGATAAAGCAAATCTTGGTTTTCGATTCCCTTGCGACGGGCCTGGACGAGGGGGAACATGTCAAGTCTCCGCCTGGGATCATGTTTTCTTAGGTCTATTCTGGATGTACAATGCAATTTCGGTAGTCATTTTCCATTTCAGTTGGAAAATGCAGTCGGATGTTTGGGGTACTGTAAGTGATCAAGGGATAGTAACTCATATCACAGGGGGAAACTTTGCACAGAGTTCCATTACGATTAATGGTTGGCTCCGAGATTTCTTGTGGGCACAGGCATCTCAAGTAATTCAGTCTTATGGTTCTTCATTATCTGCATATGGTCTTTTTTTCTTAGGCGCTCATTTTGTCTGGGCTTTCAGTTTAATGTTTTTATTTAGTGGCCGTGGTTATTGGCAAGAACTCATTG